CTTGAAATTCAACAGATCCTCTGTTTTCTTTGTTTTCTTCTTGTTCTTGAAAAATAATTGAAATAAATGAATTTTTTACCATAAAATAATTTCACACTCCCCTTTTTACAGATATTTATTTTATTAAGCAGTAATAATAATGTCAGAAATTTTAATGTAGTATACACAATAATCAGAATTTTTTTATAGACTCCTTATTTTATCAATTAATAAATCCTATTTTGGAGTTCATTTGTATAGTAAAAAGACGATACCAAATAGTTTAGTACGAAGATTCCGTTGATTAATTTCTAGCTTTAATTGATACAACATTTTTCCTATGCCATTTCCTTATTATTGCACTATCCTAGACTGGAATGTAAGACAATGCATATGTTCATTTGGTTGCTTGCCTATAACATGGATATATTTAGATCACGGACAGAACTGATTGATAGAACAACAGAATATCTAGGAAACTCCAAATTGTTAATCATGGATACATATATATCCTTAACAGACTCAAGCGGCTCCCATTATTGGTATCAAACCAATAGCGATTCATACAAGCTAAATCTTCTAATCGATAATTAGGCCAAAAAAAGAACTTGACTTTAATTAATTCATTTTTTTTTATGTCCAAATCTTTATTTTCATCCAAAAATTGACTCCATTTTTTTATCTTGTTCTCGTTGTAAACTAATGTGTTTCTATCCACACCAGTGTTATTCTTTAAATTCAAATTGAAAGAAATGAGAATTCTTAATTCTCTACGGCGTCTAGACGATAAAATTTTTTCAGGAACAAGCAAATCAGAATTCTTTTTGTCTATATTTTTAGCAACATTTTTTTGTTTTTGGTATCTTTGATTACTTTGGTGCTTACTTTTATGAACCAATGAAATACCTATGATTTGATACATAAAAAACTGTCCGTCATTTTTTAGAGATAGGCGGGCAGGTTCCAGAATTAATATTCCTGTTTTCATTAATTGTTTAAGATTTAAATGCCTACTCATTATATCCAGATCCATTTCTTTCCTTTGAATATAGGATATAGTAATTTTTCTGACATTTATCAGGTTAAGTAGTAGACCATATATCTGGATATTATTCATTATTTTTTGATTCAATTGATTGAAACGTCCAGCCCATCTTAATTGCAAAGGAAAATCTCCTTTAAGGAATATTTTTAGTTTTTCGATGGATTCTAAAAAATATTCTTCAATATTGTTTTGATTATTTAATTCAAAATATTGTTTTGAATTTGATGGGCTAAATTTGAAGAAATCTTCTTCTTTCTTTCCGTTGATATTTGGCTTTTCACTAAAATTGGGATTGATATTCAAATTAAAAAGAAGTAATTTGCTTGGAATAAACCAAGGGTTCTCTTTATATTTATGATAAAGTATCACAAACTTTGGAAAGAAAAAAACTTTCGGATTCGATATGAGGCAATTTAAGATTAAGATTTTTTCATTCATTCCCATCCAATCAAAAAATACCTTTTTGTAATTTATTTCCGAATTTGAATCAATCGGAAGATAAAAAAGACCATTATTATGAATTTTATCCTTTATTTGGTCCTTATTAGGATTAGGTTCAACCTTAATATTTTTATTAATTTTATACAAAAATTTTCTATCTTTATTTTTTTCCATATATATAATATCGCTTTTTCCTAAAAAATTCTTGCTAGGAATATTCTTGAGTATGCTAAAAAATTTTTCTTTATTTCTGGTGGAATTTTCTTGGTTATTATTTGTTTCTAATGATGATCTATAAATATAGGAGTTATTTTTAGTTTCAGAATTAATATATTTATATGATAAAAGATCATATCTATAGTTTTTTTTTAAATTATTCTCTTTATTTGGTAATAAATAGACTTTTGAATTTTGTTTTTTTTTTGAATCAAGTAATTGGTCTTTTTCAGAGGAATACCATTTGTTTAAATCTTTATTTTGAGACGTCTGGCATTGGTTGATTCTATTTCGCCATTTTTGGGGGATTAATCTAGACGATGTAATCTGAGATAAATCGTATTGATAATGACCTCTTAACCAGTTTTTCCATGGATTCATTCCATAATTTGGAAGTTTATTATGTCTTAATTCGGAATGAAATATTCCTTGTCTTCCAAAAAAATCCTTTATTTCAGTCTTAAGAAAAAAAGACGGTCCATTATATTGAAGAATAGATCTTAACTTATTGAAGTTAATAATCTGCGTTTGTGATAATTTGAAAAATACATATTTTTGTGACAAGTAAGATAAATCAAAAAAAATATCTGACTTCCGCTTACTATTTCTAAGATTATCAAAAGCCCTTTTTATAGTCATAGACAAAATAAAGTCAATTTTATTTTGTTTTGTTTTATTAATCCTTTCTTGATTTGTTTCATTATTGTTAATGTATTTATCATTATCAAGAATTTTTTTTGTTGATTCGAGAAAAAGTTGTAGAGGGATTATGCGCATATTAATGATACATAGAAAGATATCTATGTATATTTTTTCAAT